TGAGATTCTGAAAGGAGGGTTCATTTTATTTAAATTAAATAACTAAAGTTTGATCTTTTGCTGAAGAAGTTTTGATAGCTACGGATCACAAAAAACACTAAAATCATAACAGAAAAATGCATTGTGGAAAAATAGATAGTTTCTTTTTTAGTTCCTAAAATGAAACTAAAATTCAAATAGAAAAATAAAAAGAATGTAAATAGTCTTTCTTCTTTTTGTTGTTGCTTGAATATTTTATATTCAATTGAATATAATAAATAACAAGCATTTTTGTTTTCAAATCAAATAAATCATTATTTATCTATAATTCGTTGGAACAAAAAAAGGGGCCCGGCTAGGTACTGACCAGGCCAGGCCATCAGAATAAGAAGGGACTTTCGAACAAAATCAACACAAAGATGTCTTCTTTTTTTTTTCTTTATTTTTATTTTTTCTTTTTTTATTTATAGGCTCGTTCGAGCCCTTCCTTTATCTAATCTAAAAGAAATTCCTGATTTGTATATCTCTATAGAATAGAGAAAGAAAGACTCCTTACATTATGTGTAATGTAGTAATTCTCTTTTTCAATTGGGAGAGATGGCTGAGTGGACTAAAGCGTCGGATTGCTAATCCGTTGTACGAGTTATTCGTACCGAGGGTTCGAATCCCTCTCTTTCCGGTTCCGTTGATGACTTGATTTATTTATTTATTTAATTTTCAAATTTTTGAAATCTTAGTTAAACGTGTGGAATAGATAAAATCCTAAGAAAATTTGAAAATTAACCAAGGAAAAACTCTTTGGATTTTATTCTTCACGTCCAGGATTACGTCCTGGATCATTAGATAGGAATCCAAAGATGAAGAGAGAAACAAAAAATATCACTACGGTATAAACGAAGAGTTTCAGAGTAAGCATTACACAATCTCCAAGATGATTTTTTTTGGAAAAAAAAAAGAGAATAGATCTTCCATTTTTCTACCACATATCCTATTTTGACACCAAGAAATGAGGTTTTTCTAGAAATAGAAATGAATTAAATTTATTTGGAATAAGAGTTTTTCATTAACAAAAATTTCTTTCATATCCAAATTCGATATTGTGGGAGACCCTAATATAATTAATATAATAGGGTTAGGGTCTTTCACTGGAAAAGGGTCAAAAAAAGGAGGAAATGGGGTAAGCCGGATTTATGGCGACTATCCAAGAATTTCAATGTGTGAATCGAGGATTCAGACTCTAAAACTTATCTGATTTTATCAATTGTTAGAGAATTTTTTCTCGAAGAAATCATGAATCTTCTAGGATATTATTAAGGATCTCATCGAAAACTTACAGCAGCTTGCCAAACAAAGGCTAAGAGAAAAAAAAACACAGGTATGACTGGCATAACATCTACGATTGGATTCAAAAAAGCATAGGCTTCGGGCAATTTGCCGAAGAAAAAACTACTCGAATAAAGGGCAGAATTAAGACAAATACAGATCAAACTAAAGATATTAAGCATAACAGACATTTTGTTCTTGGAGATAATTGCATTTTGATTGAGTTATTGATATAAGGAAAAAGGAAGAAAGGAAGTAAGGTATACAAAAAATCCTTCTTTTTCTTTGAACCCACACAATCAAAAATCCTCCAATTCTCAAAGGAGAATAGAAGAAATCATACTTTCATACAATATCTTAATTGAATTATATGTAATGATCAATAAATTAAGTTGAATTCTATATCTATATGGATTAAAATCCTAGTAATAATCTATTCTATAGATATTTGGACTGGAGTTGACAAACAACCAATAACAATATTATTGTTTCTTAGTGTAGATTAGAAATTGATAATGGGGCGTGGCCAAGTGGTAAGGCAACGGGTTTTGGTCCCGCTATTCGGAGGTTCGAATCCTTCCGTCCCAGAGCCATATCCATTTTTTTATAATTTTAGAATAAAGATTGTTTTCTTGAACAACTTTCTGTTTAAAGTCTAATTTTAGATGGAATGTGATTCTTTTATATCTTATATGAATCATATCTTTTTTCACAAACTGAACTGAATCGAGTTCAAATGACACGCATCTGGACCTGAATCTATTTTTTATCAGGTAAGATGAGAACATGGATCAAAACAAAAGAGTTTGAATTCAAAAAAGTTGGGTGGGCTTTTCATCATATGTTCATTCCCTTTGATATTTAGGGAAGTTAGTTACTTGGAAAAACTTTCCATCCCATATCTATTTGAATTTTCAACGATGGATGTATTTTGAATCGAGATGCAAAAGAATCTATATTCCCTATCTCTTATTATTTATCCCGTAAATGAGGGAGTCTAATTAGTAATTAGATTTTTCTCGAGATCTCTGAATTCGAAACAAGAGCGAGTTCTTGATACTAATTAAATTCAATCAATAGGACTAAGTCTCTTAGTGGGTTAGACTAAAGCTTGACTAAATTTGGACTTATTGTTTGTCTTTGTAACTAGACAAGTCATTTCCCATACCGGATCAGGATTCCTTTTTTTTTGCTCTATCATTCCCATAGAAAGAATAGGGGAGTGGATAGGAGATAATCAGTATTAATTTAAATATCTGTATCTGTCCAAATCTCATTAACAAATGATCAAATAACATATTTATATATGTTTATATGTTATGGAATCGATGTATTTTCTTTGAATCTCGTTTTTTTATTTTATTTAGGTATTTTTTTTGTTTGGCTATAATGAAGAATTGTAAATCTATGTAACGATTGGATTGAGGCAGGGGTGATTTATCCTATCCCTTTTAGTCACTTTATGACAAGATTCGATTATTGAAATATTACTCAACCCCATGTTAAACAAAATGCATATAAAATGAGGAAATGTTTAGCTTATATGTATCGTTCTATTTCAATGACAATAGTCTTTCGGTTTTTGTGAAAAAGGTTTGGGATCCCTTAAATTTTTTAAACTAAAATTAGTTAAATTAAGTATTATAGAATATCTATAACAGTTACAATTGTTCAGTCTATCTGATAGATACGAAAACCCCTCTCGATTTTTTCGATTTGGATTTTCGCAATCAGATGAAAAGAATAAAGATTCAAATCTTACCTTACATCAGTTTTTTTATCCATCTCATGAAAAAAAATGGGATTTCTTTCTTCTTTTCTGTGATCTATTTATCTATTTGAAATCAGTGATGGGTCAATTAAAAAAAAAAAGACTTATCTTTTAATGATGTCTAAATAGGAACCTTTTTCCATTCGAAATAGTTTTAATAAAAATTTTGAATGATTCCTTGTAAGTTGAATCTTTGGTACTCAAAAAGTAGGAAATAGGTCAATCTATCCTATTGAGTCACTTGAAGTAGCAGACTCAAAAAGAACTTATTTATTCGTTTATCTATTTCTATTTCGTTATATATATATGTTAAAGATGGTGTCTTGCTAAGACTTCTTCAGAAAAATCTTTACACATATCATATATAGAAGAAAAAGTATAGATTACGCAATGTCTATGTACAACTGAACCAATGACTATTCATGATTCCATGATTGAATCAATTCCATACCGGTTCCAAATTAGAGGAATGTTATGGTAAAACTTCGTTTGAAACGATGTGGTAGAAAGCAACGTGCGACTTGAAGGACAGATCCGTTGTGGATTTTTACATCCGCTATTTTATATTTATATAGGAATGAAGGTGCTCTTGGCTCGACATCGTTTGTTCTGTTCCACTCGAACCCTTCGTTTTTCGCTTTTTGTTGGGTTGTAAATAGTCCACGATGGAGCTCGAGTGGAAAGGATTAATTCATTTCTCGGGGGCAAGGATCTAGGGTTAATGCCAATCAATAAATTGGAACAACTTCGTAAATATATCTTCGAGATAGAAATGGAAAGGATCCAATTTGAGCAAGTTTCCAATTCAAAAGCAAAACCTGTTGGAATTGATCAAACGTTTTCGATCCAAAGTGTATCACGCGGGAATCAACTGTCCGTAGGATTCTTTGATAGAAAGAGAAATCACAAAAAAGGGTATGTTGCTGCCATTTTGAAAGGATTAAGAAGCACCGAAGTAATGTCTAAACCCAATGATTTAAAACAAAGATAAAGGATCCCAGAACAAGGAAACACCCTTTTAATTGTCTCGATAGTCTCAATAACTGGATCAGACTGAAGAATCAAAATAGAATTTTAAACGAGACAAACAAAAGGGGGTAAAGACCACTCAATAAATGATAAATGAAATTTATTAAAGATTTTTTCCTTATAAGCTATTTGAGAGTTATCCAACTTGAGTTATGAGTACGAATGGTTTCTTTTTCATTTTCAGGAAGGAAGAAGAAAAAAAAAGACTAAAATCATAGTCTAATTGATTTTATAGGCTCATTTGTCATTTATTAGAATTCCATACATAGACAAAACTTCGAATCAAATCATTTTTTCTCGAGCCGTACGAGGAGAAAACTTCCTATACGTTTCTAGGGGGGGTATTGTTCATCTACATCTATCCCAATGAGCCGTCTATCGAATCGTTGCAATTGATGTTCGATCCCGAAGAGAAGGAAAAGATCTTCGAAAAGTGGGTTTTTATGATCCACTGAAGAATCAAACTTATTTAAATGTTCCTGCTATTCTATATTTCCTTGAAAAGGGTGCTCAACCTACAGGAACTGTTCAGGATATTTTAAAGAAGGCAGAAGTTTTTAAGGAACTTCGACCTAATCAAACGAAATTCAATTAAAGAAATACCAAGGGGGGGTAGTGATTTGTATATAACTTTGTATAACTTTTCTCTACTATTTTTTTATTTCCCCCCTTAATCCTGCTTTATTCGTATCTATTTCTCATTGCTTCTGTCGAATTCCATGGTCGATAACAACAAAACCTTAGTTTATTGATCATATAAATCTCAAATTCGGACATTTCATTTCTTTCAATTATGTGGTTTTCGTTGGAATTTGACTAACCAACAAGGAATCCAGTTTGTTTATTCCACTTAGATTGATGAAATACATTAAAAATCCGATATTTTTTTTTTCCAATT